GGGACAGCTCATGATATTAATATCCATCTATTATGCGCCTCTTCATGTAGCGTTGTGTAGACCTCAGACAATGCAGACCCTAGTTCTACCATATCTTTTGGCTTTTTTCTTATGGAACAATCAAAATGAAAATGAATTTGATTATGAATCGACTAACATTCATTTTAGGTATGATCTTCGCATTCAAATTCTATGGGTCTTCCTGAATAATCTCATTTTTCAATTACTCAACCATTTTCTTTTTCCCAGTTCAATGGTAGTCAGATTAGTCAACATTTATTTGTTTCGAAGCAACAGCAAGATCTTATTTTTAACAAGTACTTTTGTTGGTTGGTTAATTGGTCACTTTGTCTGGACGCAATGGGTTAGATGGATACTAATCTGGCTACCGCAATATTCCTTTTTTCTAGCGAATAAACTTATTCGATCTACTAAGTACAGTCTATTGAATCAGTACATTAAATGTACTAAGTACTTTGTGCTCGACTCGGTCCCTTTTCTGCCTCGAATATTTCATACTCTCTTTATTGCTACTTTGATCTTCTTGTTAGGAAGACTACCGAGAAACGCTTGGGTTTAGAAGATGCCCGAGATAGACGAAATAGAGGAAAGTAAGCAAAGTCAGGAAGAAAGAGATCAAGAAATAGAAAGAACTTTTGAAGCGAAGGGGAATAAACAGAAACAAGAGGGATCCATCGAAGAAGATCCTTCTTCTTTCCTTTTTTCGAAAGAAGAGGAGGATCCGGACAAAATCGACGAAGACGGAACGGAAAAGATCAGAGGGAAGGGCAATTTCTTCTGGGTTGAAAAACCAATTACTTTTTTTCTTTTCGACTATACATTGATGCGCAAACAATTTCGATATATAGACAAGATGATTCCAATAAACGAAATGTCACAATATTCTTTTTCTAACGGTATAAGTGATGGAAAAGAAAGAATATCTTTTACGACTCTAAGGGGTTTACCAATCATTTTCCAAATGATTGGAAGTCATCTATCTGTATTCAAACCAAAGCCAGGAGCACTAAAACGAAAAAAAGAACCAGAACTAGTAAACCATGGCTCTCATGCATTGTCTAATAATTGGCATTCCAATAATAAATCAAAATAATTTTTGTGTCTAAGTTTTATTTTGATTAAATTAAAAATAAAACTTAGACACAAAAATTATTAAAAATACAAATAGGAAAAAAATATAGAATAAAAGATAAGAAGAAATACGACCCCATCCTCCATATTTAAAAACTTCTCCGCTAAAGAAAAATCCGATCCCTATTCCATTAATAAATCCATCAATTATTTTTTTATCAAAAATATGAATTAATTCAGCGGACCGTCTTAAATTTTCACTTATAACTAATGTATATAAAGTGTCTATATACCCACGATTAAAAGACCAATTATATAAAAAAGTTAGTACCTTAGCCGGAATATTTCGAAATCGATTTGTTTTCGCAAAAGAATTCCAAACATTCAAATTTTGGAAAGATGAATAGGGAGGATTATAAACTAAACATGCAATAACAATTCCCAAAAAAGCTATCCCAAGGGAAAATGTTGACTCTAGGAAAAATTTACCCAAATCTAATGAATTTTTGCTGAACTGATTTAAAGCTGGAGTGAATAATTTTGACAATATATTCACCTCATATACTAGATTGAATTGCTTAAACGAAATTCCGATCACTCCAATAAACAAAGTACAACATCCTAAAAAAAACATAGGAACTAACATTGTAGTGTCCGATTCTTGAGGATAGGAAAAATTAGTACGAAACAAATTTATACTAATAAAAGGACAAAGGCCTTTTTGTTTTTGGGGATTATCATTATTTTTTTTTGTTGGGAGATCGAGCAAGAAATGGTTATCAGTTTTATTTAATAGTAACAAAGGAACCGGAAATAAACAGATTTTTGGAACTATTTTTTTTTCTTCTTTACCCCACAATGAAATTGAATAAAAGAGACTATTTGTTTTTCCATTATAATTTTGAAAATTATAATTAAAATGTCCTTCAAAAGTAAGTAAATAAATTCGCACCATATAAAAGGCAGTTAATCCAGCTGTTAAACAAGCTAGTATTGCAAAAATAGGCGAATACTGCCAACTAGCCGAAAGAATAGCATCTTTTGACCAAAAACAAGCAAAAGGAGGAATACCACAAAGAGAAAGGGTTCCCACTAAAAAAAAATTCCGGGTAATTGGAATATGTTTTATTAAACCGCCCATAAGACTCATATTTTGACTTCGCTCAGGCGAATAGCCAGAAATAGCTTCCATTGAATGGATAATGGACCCCGACCCTAAAAACAACAATGCTTTTGAATATGCATGAGTAATCAAATGAAATAAAGCAGCTTGGTACGAGCCCATCCCTAGAGCTAACATCATATAACCCAATTGAGACATTGTTGAATAAGCTAAACTTCTTTTAATATCTTTTTGAGCAAGAGCTAAAGTTGCTCCTAATACGACGGTTAATATACCTATCAAAGCTATTATATTCAGAATAGAAGGTATAACTATAAAAAGAGGAAAAAGACGAGCTACAAGAAAAATTCCAGCAGCTACTAAAGTAGCTGCATGGATCAAAGCTGAAATAGGAGTAGGACCCTCCATGGCATCTGGTAACCATATATGAAGAGGGAATTGAGCTGATTTTGCAAGGGCACCAGAAAAAATACAAACGCTACATAAAAAAACAAAAAAACTCGTAACGTCATTGGTATAAATCAAGTTATTCACTATTGAAAATAAATCCTGAAATTCAAAACTTCCTGTTAACCAATAAAAACCTAAAATTCCTAACAATAAACCAAAATCCCCTACACGATTCGTTACAAATGCTTTTTGACAAGCATTTGCTGCATTTGGTCGCGTAAACCAAAAACCTATTAATAAATAAGAGCACATGCCAATTAATTCCCAAAAAATATAAATTTGGATCAAATTAGAACTGGTCACTAACCCTAGCATTGCAGTAGTAAAAAAACTCATATAAGAAAAAAATCTCAAATAACCTTGATCGTGAGACATATAGTTATCACTATAAATAAGAACACAAATTCCAACCGTACTGATTAATATTGACAAAATACAGGAAAGCGAGTCAATCAAAAATCCGAATTCGAAACTAAAATCATTAGTGATAGTCCAAGAATACAGATATTGAGAACTTGAACTATTATTTATTTGTTCCAAAAGTAAACTGATGAAAAAAGCTATAACTATACCTAAGACTAAAACATTTTGAAAAGCCCATTTACGACGAAGTTTTTTTGTTGCCCGCGGAAAAAGAAGGAGGCCCGCACCTATCAAAATAGGCATTAAAAGTGAAATAAGAGGGATAAGCCCCGAATAGTTATATGTATGTTCCATAAAAATCGTATTATTATTATTATTAATAGTCAGTTAATTAATTCATTTTTTATTGTTTTTGATTTCTACTTCCTATTTTTATGTCTGTTGTTTTCTAGATTAGCTTTTGCTCAACTAAATTAGTTTTTTTAAGTACGAAAAAAACTTCACTTTACATTATGCAAAAAATAAGGTATAGATTTTGAGTAATACTCTAGGTAGTTATAACTAGTCAAAATTACATTACAAATTTGAATAAATAACAAAACAAATAAAAAAAAAGATGTCTTTCACATCCAAATCTAAGAATACTTATTTTGTTTTTTGAATGGCAGTTCCCAAAAAACGTACTTCTATATCAAAAAAGCGCATTCGAAAAAATTTTTGGAAAAAAAAAGCTTATTGGACTGCTTTGAAAGCTTTTTCATTAGCGAAATCACTTTCTACGGGGAATTCAAAAAGTTTTTTTGTTCAACAAAAACAAATCCAAAAGTCAAGTTCCGAATAATTGAATTTACATTGCAATTCTAAAAAGGTTTATTTTTGCTTCCTGTTAATTTTAAAACAAAAACTTTGGAAATTGAAAACGGAAACAAAGAATTTATTTATTGAAAAATTAGAAATAATAAACTAATTTTTCAATAAATAAAAAAAAAATTATCAAAAATAGATGCTTAAAGTCAGTTCGTGACCTCGATGATTAAAAACAAATTGGTTATTATAATTTGGATTGAATAAGCCGCCATGGTGAAATCGGTAGACACGCTGCTCTTAGGAAGCAGTGCGAGAGCATCTCGGTTCGAGTCCGAGTGGCGGCATACTCTTTTTTACGTTTCAAAAAGATTCATCATATTATATAATGAATTCTATTAGAAAATAGAGGAAATAGAAAATTTCCATTTTTTTTTAGTTTCAACAAAACTGTTATGATTTTTGTGATTTTAGAACATCTATTAACGCATATTTCGTTTTCAGTCATTTTGATTGTAATTACAATCGAAATGATAAAGTTATTAATCGATGACTTTGTAGAACTTTCTGATTCGTCAAAAAAAGGTATGATAACAACTTTTTTTTGTATAACAGGATTATTAATTACTCGATGGATTTATTTGGAACATTTACCATTAAGCAATTTATATGAATCATTAATCGTTCTTTCTTGGATTTTTTGTATTATTCATATGGTTCCGTTTTTTCAAAAACAAAACAATTGGATAAGCACACTAACAGCCCCAAGTGCTTTTTTAGCCCAAGGCTTTACTACTTCTGGTTTTTTAACTACCATCCATCAATCCGAAATATTAGTACCAGCTCTCCAATCACAGTGGTTAATGATGCACGTAAGTATGATGGTATTGGGTTATGCAGCTCTTTTATGTGGATCATTATTAGCAGTAGCACTTTTAGTAATTCAATTTCAAAAAAAAATAATAAATGGTGACAAAAGTAATAATTTATTAAATACGAATTTATTAAATACGGTATTTTCATTTGGTCAAAGTCAATACAACCCAGAAAATCAACAAAATTTAAAAGAAATGGGTTTGGTTTCTTCAATCAATTTTTATAGGTTTCAATTAATTCAACAACTAGATCTATGGGGTTATCGTATTATTAGTATAGGATTTATTTTTTTAACTATAGGAATCCTTTCTGGGGCAGTGTGGGCTAATGAAGCATGGGGATCATATTGGAATTGGGATCCAAAAGAAACTTGGGCTTTTATTACTTGGGCAACATTTTCAATTTATTTTCATATTAGAAAAAATTGGGAAGGATTCAATTCGGCCATTGTTGCCTCGATTGGATTTTTTATAATTTGGATATGCTATTTTGGTGTAAATTTATTCGGAATAGGATTACATAGTTATGGTTCCTTTACTTTAACATCGCTTTAAGACAAATAAATTAGTATGAGGTATAAAAATTAATATAATATATAGAAGAACTACTGTCTTGTGATACGTTGAGGAGAACCTTTTGAAAGCATTGAAATAATTGTTTTACTGGATTCAAAAGGTTCTCACAAATTACAACAAGATTTTGTTAAAATTAATTCATACCAATAAATTGGCCGAATTACTTTGACTTGTCTAATTGTTTGGATAGTGTTTATCCTTGAATTAACCAATATTTTTGAATTCAAACTTAAAATCTAATTTTATTTATATAAATAGACAGAGAGAATGGATTCGACTTTATCAACGGAGAATGACAAAACAAAATCTGGATAAAGCCCAATCCCTAGTACAGGAAGGAGAATAGAAAAGGAAACAAATAATTCGCGAGGACCCGAATCAAACCAAAAAAAGTTTTGATTATGAAATAACTTATATCCATAAAACATTTGCCGTAACATAGATAATAAATAAATAGGAGTTAAAATCATTCCAATTGCCATTACAAAACAAATTACTATTTTTGATAGGAAAAAAAAATTTGTGGCGGTAATTATACCTAAAAAAACGATCAATTCCGAAAAAAAACCGCTCATGCCAGGTAAAGCAAGAGACGCTAATGAGAAAACACTAAAGAGTGTGAATAATTTTGGCATTTGAGTACCCATTCCACCCATTTCATCAAGATAAACAAGCCGTCGTCTATCAAAAGTCGTTCCTACCAAGAAAAAAAGAGCAGCACCAATAAAACCGTGGGAGATTATTTGTAAAATGGCGCCATTGAGCCCCAGATCACTGATAGAGTAAATTCCTATAAGGATGAAACCCATATGGGATATAGACGAATAGGCTATCCGTTTTTTTAAATTTCGTTGACCAGAAGATGTTAAAGCGGCATAAATTATTTGTATTGCCCCTACTACTACTAACCAAGGAGAAAATAGGGAATGCGCGTGCGGTAATAATTCCATATTGATGCGAACTAATCCATAAGCCCCCATTTTTAATAAAATTCCGGCTAAAAGCATACAAGTACTATAATGAGCTTCTCCGTGAGTGTCTGGTAACCATGTATGTAAGGGTATAATCGGCAATTTGACAGCAAATGCAATAAAAAATCCGATATAAAATAATAGTTCTAGAACAAAAGGATAGGACTGATTGGATAAGCTTTGTAAATCAAAAGTTGGTTCGTTAGAACCATATAAAGCGATCCCAAAAGCTCCGATTAATAAAAAAATGGAACTTCCCGCAGTATACAAAATAAATTTTGTAGCGGAATAAAGACGTTTCTTTCCTCCCCACATGGATAAAAGTAGATAAACCGGAATTAATTCTAATTCCCACATGATGAAAAAAAGTAAAAGATCTTGAGACGAAAATAATCCTATTTGAGCGCTATACATTGCTAACATCAAAAAATGAAATAAGCGGGAATCCCGAGTAATTGGCCAAGCTGCTAAAGTCGCTAAAGTTGTAATAAATCCTGTCAATAAAATAGGTCCTATAGACAATCCATCGATTCCTAATCGCCAGTTAAAATTAAAAAAATTGATCCATGTATAATCGTTTGATAATTGGATTAAGGGATCCTCGAATTGGAAATTTTCGGAAAATGCATAAGTGATTAAAAGCAGTTCTAAAATACAAATAAATAGCGTATACCAACGAATTATTTTATTTCCTTTATGAGGAAAATAAAAAATGAAACAACCCGCCGCTATCGGGAAAACTACCAATAGGGTTAACCAAGGAAAAGAATTCGTGATAAAAACAAAATACACTTGGACCATAAAAAAAACCCGTGCTAAAAAGCAGTCCGAATCTTTTTCGGTTTTTTAGCACGGGTTTTTGTCGGTAAAAAACAATCAACGGGATTCAAGTGGGAGTTTGAGAGGAGTATTAATAAGCTAGACCCATGCTTCGAGTTGTTTCATGCCATAAATAAACTCGAACGCTTAAAAAATCGGTTGGACAAGCGGATTCACATCTCTTACAACCAACACAGTCCTCGGTTCTTGGTGCAGAAGCTATTTGCTTAGCTTTACATCCGTCCCAGGGGATCATTTCTAATACATCAGTGGGACAAGCTCGCACACACTGAGTACATCCTATACATGTATCATAAATTTTTACTGAATGTGACATTGTATCTATAATTTGTTTTTTAACCTAATAAATTTAGGTCTAGTAAAGTTTGACAAAGTTCATTTTTTGATATACCAGACCAAGCAATGATTTACCCTAGTTTTTTCTATTCGAAAATTTAGATTGACTGATGAGATAGAACTAACATACTTTAATTTGGGAGTTTATGACAAACATGATCAGATTTCCATCCTTATCATAAGTAACAACACTATTTATTTAACAAATCCGATTGATTAATACGAATTGATTTTCTGTTACGATAGATTGAGGAAACAATGGCCAGTCCAATAGCGGCTTCAGCAGCGGCAATCGTTATAACAAAAATTGAAAAAATAGTGCCTTTTAATTGTCGACTATCAAAAAAATCCGAAAAGGTTACCAAATTCAGATTAACCGCATTAAATATAAGTTCAAGACACATAAGGGCTCGAATCAGATTACGACTCGTTATCAATCCATAGATCCCAATAGAAAATAAAAAAGCACTTAAAAGAAGTACATTTTCAAGCATCATCCCCCAACTCCTTATTCGTTTTTCACTTCTTTAAAATGTAACTGGAATAAGTCTAGAATAAAATTTCGTTTTTTTTTTGGATTTGATTGTAGTTTTATTATTGTCGAGCCATCGTAATAGCACCTATTAAAGCAATTAAAAGAATTATTGAAATGAATTCAAATGGAATAAAAAAATCGGTTGCTAAATGAATTCCAATTTGTTGACCATTACTGATTAAATCTTGCTCTATAATTTGGTTTGTTCGTGTAGTCCAAATAATTCCATACCATGAAGTATCTAGAATAATAGTAAGTAATAAAACAAAAATACTTGTACAAATAAAAAAAGTAATCCCATCCCCAACAGTTAAAAGAATAAAATCTTTGTAATATTCTGAACCATTCAGGAACATCACAGCAAATAAAATCAAAACATTTATAGCTCCTACATAAATAAGTAACTGGGCAGCAGCCACAAAAGGGGAGTTTGCTAAAAAATAGAATAAGGATATACAAACAAGAACGAATCCTAATGAAAAGGCAGACAAAATGGGATTCGTAAGAAAAACAACCCCAATACCTCCAAATATAAGACCTAATCCAAGCAAGATTAAAAGAAAATCATGTATTCGTCCAGGCAAATCCATTGTACGTAAAATTAGAGATCCAAGAAATAAAAGTTTTTTTTCATGACCTTATTGACCTGACCAGGAAAAACGTGATTATAAAAATAGTGTTTAAAATAGAGTTGTTCTTACTAGACGTTAATTTTAATAAATACTTAAGGGATATAAATTATTATAGATATCGCCTTTTTGAATTACTTTTTTTTTCGCGAAAAAAAAGTTTAATTGATTTGTTTAATAGTTTATCTTTTTTCCGGTAACTGAAAAATAGTTCGAATTGCATAATCATCAGTTACGGACAAAGGTAAACGACCTAAAGCAATTTGATTATAATTCAAGTCATGCCGATCATATGTAGCAAGTTCATATTCTTCAGTCATTGATAAACAATTTGTTGGGCAATATTCAACACAATTACCACAAAAAATACAGATTCCAAAATCAATACTATAATTAAGCAATTGTTTCTTTCGAATTACGGGTTGCAATTTCCAATCAACAACAGGAAGATCTATAGGACATACGCGAACACATACTTCACAAGCAATACATTTATCAAATTCAAAATGAATCCGACCGCGAAAACGCTCCGATATAATTAATTTTTCATAAGGATATTGAATGGTTACAGGTAAACGATTTGCGTGTGATAAGGTAATAAGGAAACTTTGTCCAATGTACCTTGCAGCACGGATGCTTTGTTGACCATAATTGATAAACCCAGTTAGCATTGGGAGCATATTGTGACTATCTTTAAATAATTGTATGTTTGTTTCTCTTTTTGCGATTTTTATTTTAGTCAAGTCGCTATTAATACTATACAAAACTATTTTTCTTCTTTATTTTACTTTTCGGCCAATTTATAATGAAAGAAGTTGGAAAGAAGTTGTTAATAATAGATTACCAAGCGAAATAGGTAAAAGAAATTTCCATCCAAGATTTAAAAGTTGATCCATTCTTAGCCTAGGTAAGGTCCATCTTATTGTGATAGAAATGAATAAGAACAAAAAAGTTTTAATCAATGTAACCAAAATACCTAGTGTTGTTTCAAACGTTCCATTTCCTTTAATTAGTTTCAGAAATTCAGGAAAAATAATGCCGGGAATCGAACTATTCCAACCACCCAAGTAAAGAACTGTTACAAATAATGCTGAAACTAATAAGTTTAGATAGGATGAAACATAAAATAAACCGAATTTGATGCCCGAATATTCGGTTTGATAACCTGCGACTAATTCTTCTTCGGCTTCGGGTAAATCAAATGGTAATCTTTCACATTCGGCTAACGACGAAATAAAAAAAATGATAAATCCTATCGGTTGACGCCACAAATTCCAACCCCAAAAACCATATTTTGATTGTAACTCAACAATATCAACTGTACTTAAACTGTTGGATAATCCTAGTCGGTGATCACATCACCGTTTTCACCGCTAGTTCAAAACTGTATATGAGATTTTCACCTCATACAGCTCCTCTAAGGCCATTAAAAATCTAATCGACTAAGTGTATTAACTATTATCCTGATCTATGTTGAGTAGAGCAAAGATAAACTTTATTGTGCTTCTTGAAAGTTGACCTATGAAATTCTGTCTGCCATAATACTCAAAAAAGAAGGCTTCGGAATTTATCTTAGCCTTTTAAAATAAAAAATTTTCTGTCATGAGTTAGAGTGTAAATTTATTCATTTTTTTTTTATAAAATACCCTATACTTTTTCATTTCAATTTTAAGTTAAATTAATTGAATTAAAAAAAAAATAAAACACCGTTGTTAAATTATAAAATGAGGTTTTTTTGTCAATTAGAAATTTTAGTTTTTTCATTCCTTTTCTTCGTTCAAAATAAAACAGGGAGATTTGCTATAAAAAAGGAAAGGATTATTTCGTTTTGGATAGTTACTTTTTGAAAAAGTGGATAGGAATAAACTCTGGATCGGAATCATGAGGAGTACTGCTTATTTTTTTCTACAAAGTGAAAGCCTCAATTTTAATTCTCTTTTTTTTTTATTAAAATGGTCTATTGAATAGTATACTATTCAAAATCTATATTACTTGTCCTTTATGTTTCTTAGTGTTTCTAACCAGCCACCTACTCATTTTTGGTGTTTAATTAACAGTGTGTTGTCTTAAAATAATTCTAAAACTGAGTCAACAATTATTTATTACTGTTAATTTTTTTGTCCCGCTTCAAGTCAGATTGATTACTCAACAAATCTTGGGGAAAATAAAGTTATATTTTTTATTTGAATTTTCTTTGGTACCTAAGAAAAGAGTTTCAATTTAGTTACTGCAAATTTCCAAGCAGTTTTGTTTCACTCATTTAACTATCCAATTTAGTTCATTAGTTCATTGATAAAAATAGTCCATAAAAAAATGAAAATTTTCCGTGAATTTCTTTCACTTTATTTAAAAATAAAAAAAAAAAGTTCAAAAGGGTCAAACCTATTAATTATAGATAAAAACTAAATAAAGAAAAGAAAGTATGTGGAAAAAAGTCTATGGTTCAACGAATCACACGTAGAGATATAGATAATACACATAGAGTTAATGGTATTTCATAGCTAATTGATTGAGCAACAGCTCGTAGACCACCCAAAAAAGAATATTTATTGTTTGATCCATATCCAGACATAAGAAGACCAATGGGAGTGATACTTGTAATGGCAATCCATAAAAAAATACCAATATTGAAATCGGCTAAAATAAGGTGAGAGCTAAATGGAATTATTGAGTAGCTTAAGAAAGTTGCTATAACTGTTATAGATGGCCCTAAACTAAATAAACGATTATCTCCTCTAGATGGCAAAAGATTTTCTTTAAAAAGTAATTTAGTACCATCTGCTAAGGCTTGCAGAACTCCCAAAGGACCGACATATTCCGGTCCAATCCTTTGTTGTAACCCTGCAGAAATTTGGCGTTCTAACCAAACAATGACTAGTAAACTAATCAGAATTGCCAATACAAGATTCAAAATAGGAAATAGAAGCCAGAGAATTTCTTTAATTTCCGTTAAAAGGGCTAATTTTGAAAAAGAATTAATAGGTTGGATTTGGCTTGTCTCAAGAAAATTTGTTATATTTTTTATCATTTCAACGATCAACTTCCCCCATAATTATATCGATACTTCCTAGGATTGTCATAATATCAGCCAATTTTGTTCGTTTCACCAATTGAGAAAGAATTTGTAAATTGATAAAACCCGGTGAACGAATTTTCCAACGCCAAGGAAAACCACTTTGATCACCTATCAAAAAAATTCCTAATTCGCCTTTTGGTGCTTCGACTCGCACATAAAATTCTTGTTTCGGTAATTCAAAAATAGGAGACGTTTTTTTTCCAATAAACCGATACTCAAAATCATTCCATTTGGGATTCTTTTGTTTATTAAAGGAGCGAGCTTCTAGATTCTCATAAGGACCGCCTGGAATAGCTTCAAGAGCCTGTTGAATAATTTTGATGGATTCTTTCATTTCCCCAATTCGAATTAAATAACGAGCTAAAGAATCTCCTTCGGTTTGCCAATGAACTCTCCAATCAAATTCGTTGTAACACTCATAAGGGTCAATTTTACGAAGATCCCACTGGATGCCCGACGCGCGTAACATTGGTCCTGATAAACCCCAATTTATTGCTTCTTCTGTACTAATAATACCGACTCCTTCCACTCGTTCTAAAAAAATAGGATTATTAGTAATAAGTTTTTGATAGTTAGTAAGTTCTGTTAAAAAAAAATCACAAAAATCTAAACATTTATCTATCCAACCATATGGTAGATCCGCCGCAACTCCCCCAATTCGAAAAAAATTATGCATCATTCTCATACCAGTAGCAGCTTCGAATAAATCATATACTAATTCTCTTTCTCGAAAAATATAGAAGAAAGGTGTTTGTGCACCAATATCCGCCATAAAAGGTCCAAGCCATAACAGATGGGAAGCTATACGACTCAACTCCAACATAATTACTCGGATATAGCTAGCTCGTTTTGGTACTTGAATATTTCCTAATTGTTCGGGTCCATTTACTGTTATTGCTTCTGTGAACATAGTTGCTAAATAATCCCAACGTGTTACATAAGGCAAATATTGTATAATTGTACGGTTTTCCGCTATTTTTTCCATTCCTCTGTGTAAATAACCCAATATTGGTTCACAATCAATAACATCTTCACCATCAAGAGTAACAATGAGTCGAAGAACACCGTGCATTGATGGGTGATGTGGACCCATATTCACTATCATCAGACCCTCTTTTGTGGATGGTACATTCATAGGGTTTGCCTCGATTCATTGTTTCGTGAATTATTGAAAAAAAAAGTTTCGCAAGATTCAACATCTAATAAATCAAATAATTAAAAAAAGACTCTTTAAATTAACGTATTTTTGATTCCCGAATATTTAATTTGCTAATTAATTGTTTATATCCTACTTTATTTTTATTTAATAAATAAGCCAGAAGTCTTTGGCGTTTGCCTAGAATTTTTCGTAAACCTCTTTGAGATAAATAGTCTTTTCTATGGAATTCAAAATGAGAAGTAAGTCTTCTAATTTTTTTAGTTAAACTTGTTATTTGAAATTCAACTGATCCGCTCTTTTCTTCTTTTTCTTCTTGGGAAATAACTGAGATCAATGAATTTTTTATCATAAAAAAAACCTCCTTATATTTTAAACTATTGTAAAGAATACTATAAAACAAAATGTCTGAGTAGAGTGATTAGGTTTATCTTTTATTCTATATTTTTTTCCTATTTGTATTTTTAATAATTTTTGTGTCTAAGTTTTATTTTTAATTTAATCAAAATAAAACTTAGACACAAAAATTATTTTGATTTATTATTGGAATGCCAATTATTAGACAATGCATGAGAGCCATGGTTTACTAGTTCTGGTTCTTTTTTTCGTTTTAGTGCTCCTGGCTTTGGTTTGAATACAGATAGATGACTTCCAATCATTTGGAAAATGATTGGTAAACCCCTTAGAGTCGTAAAAGATATTCTTTCTTTTCCATCACTTATACCGTTAGAAAAAGAATATTGTGACATTTCGTTTATTGGAATCATCTTGTCTATATATCGAAATTGTTTGCGCATCAATGTATAGTCGAAAAGAAAAAAAGTAATTGGTTTTTCAACCCAGAAGAAATTGCCCTTCCCTCTGATCTTTTCCGTTCCGTCTTCGTCGATTTTGTCCGGATCCTCCTCTTCTTTCGAAAAAAGGAAAGAAGAAGGATCTTCTTCGATGGATCCCTCTTGTTTCTGTTTATTCCCCTTCGCTTCAAAAGTTCTTTCTATTTCTTGATCTCTTTCTTCCTGACTTTGCTTACTTTCCTCTATTTCGTCTATCTCGGGCATCTTCTAAACCCAAGCGTTTCTCGGTAGTCTTCCTAACAAGAAGATCAAAGTAGCAATAAAGAGAGTATGAAATATTCGAGGCAGAAAAGGGACCGAGTCGAGCACAAAGTACTTAGTACATTTAATGTACTGATTCAATAGACTGTACTTAGTAGATCGAATAAGTTTATTCGCTAGAAAAAAGGAATATTGCGGTAGCCAGATTAGTATCCATCTAACCCATTGCGTCCAGACAAAGTGACCAATTAACCAACCAACAAAAGTACTTGTTAAAAATAAGATCTTGCTGTTGCTTCGAAACAAATAAATGTTGACTAATCTGACTACCATTGAACTGGGAAAAAGAAAATGGTTGAGTAATTGAAAAATGAGATTATTCAGGAAGACCCATAGAATTTGAATGCGAAGATCATACCTAAAATGAATGTTAGTCGATTCATAATCAAATTCATTTTCATTTTGATTGTTCCATAAGAAAAAAGCCAAAAGATATGGTAGAACTAGGGTCTGCATTGTCTGAGGTCTACACAACGCTACATGAAGAGGCGCATAATAGATGGATATTAATATCATGAGCTGTCCCATAATAAAACCTGTTGTTGCTGCTACCTTCTTCTCGTTCACGCCTATTTTTTCTCTTTCTTCTAGAACCCAAGCTCGGATAAGGAAAAGATAAGAAGGCCCCACGGAAGTTGTGGTTAGAAATCCATAATAGAGTCCGACTACAACAACCGAATTTTTTATGTTGATCTATAAGGCTCCTGCATTACCTATTATACAAATATTTTACAATCATCAGAAACCTCCTTATTTTTTCTATTGCTTCTATTGCAATTTTTGGGTTATTATAGGAGAATTTCATATATTATATTATATGAATATATCATTGAGAATTTCATTTATTCGATCCTATTATTATTCTATTCTATGATATGAAAATAGAATTTTTAACTTTTCCATATATCTAGAAATAGAATATAGAAAGAGATAGACTAGAAAAGACATCTTGAAGGACATCTCTTATGTCAATGACATAAAAACAAAGAGATATAAAATGAATGGAATTGGGGGAGGGACGCAATAGAATACCATAGAACCACTTTGAGGTTCCCTATT